AGAATTTGTACCAGTCAATAGAGAATTCCTCAAATTCCTGTATCACTAAAATTTCTGCAGTACATGTAGTAGTACTTGAAATATAATAAATATAAATATAGAATATTAGAAAGGTTTTCTCTATTATTAACTTCTATTAGCTTCGGACTAGAAACTGAGGATCAGGTAAAAATACTATAGATAGTATTCAAGGAAAAAAAGAGAACAACGAATAAATAAAAATCAATATTTGCAACCCACACATTGTTGTATTAGACCTAAAGGTTCTTTCGTGACCTAATTCGGGTGTTTGTAATATGGAAATACAAAATGTAAAAAGTAGTTTTGAGTGAACATATGATTCTTTTTTTTTTTTTCTTTTCATTCGAGAAATTATGTGAATTAACCAACTACTCAATTTAATAAGTTCAATTTAAAGTAAAAAATAAAGGGCATTTTCATTATAAGCTACGATCACTTCCCATTCTAAAATAAGTAAAAAAAAAAAATGAATTCGTTGATATAATAAAAAAAGGATCCAACTAGAAAGAAATGATTTTTCAATTTTATTCCACCCCATATTGATAAAAAGAAAGTTTCATTTTTTAATGAAGTTATAAAACAACTATTATTACTTTTCTATAATTATTTTAAATATATTCAATTTAAAATCTAATAATAATATTCTATTCTATATATACTAATATATATTAGTATTAATCTCTATATAGATCTTGGTTATTAGTTTACTCAACTCAAGAGTTAATCTGTTGATTCGAAATTTCGAGATGGGTAGATGTGACAAATGATGAATTGATTTCAAAACTATGTTACTCTAAGGACCGCCGTGTATAATTATAATAATTGATGAATCAAAAACTTTCAATTGGTATTTTTTTTTTGTTTATCCTCGTATCTTTTCAAAATTTAAATTTAGGGAAGTGCTTTATAAATATATGCATAAAAAGAACATATTTCATTTAGTCTCTTCATGTCTACTATAACTAGTTATTTCGGTTTTCTACTAGCAGCTTTGACTATAACCTCGGCTCTATTTATCGGTCTGAACAAGATACGACTTATTTGAAATTAATTGAATGAACGAACAATTCATAACAAAACAAAATACTTCTATAGGTAGTTCATATATTCTATAGTTCCTTACCCCGTCAATTTTCAATTCGTGGTCGTTAAGATTCATGGGTAATTCAATTCTCATTAATATTTAAGGATAAACATTACCTCTCCCTTTCACCTTTCAAAGAAATTGAGAAATGATTGAAGTTTTTCTATTTGGAATCGTCTTAGGTCTAATTCCTATTACTTTGGCTGGATTATTCGTAACTGCATATTTACAATACAGACGTGGCGATCAATTGGACCTTTGAATCTCTTTTTTTTTTGATTGACCTCCTATCCTACTTGCTTTAATCTACAGGAGGTCAATTTAAAACAATTTTTTCAGTTTTATTTTCGACCTACCAAATAACAAGAATCTAATCACGCTCTGTAGGATTTGAACCTACGACATCGGGTTTTGGAGACCCACGTTCTACCGAACTGAACTAAGAGCGCTTTATTATCACAATAAAAAGTTTGTTACCCAACCCGTCGGATATATATACTATCATAAATAATAAAATTAAAGGTTGATTATGTATATCCAATTTTAATTAATATCAATATGACCTCACGTTTCGGCTCATAAGAAAAGAAATAGATAGGGATGACAGGATTTGAACCCGTGACATTTTGTACCCAAAACAAACGCGCTACCGAGCTGCGCTACATCCCTTTTCAATTGGTCTATAGTGTAATTGTAGAGAATCCTTGTTTTCTTTTACACATATTTATTTCTTTCATTGATATACCAACTTGTCATTTACATTTCTTCTTTATTTTTTTTTAGTCGAATTTTATTATATATAACATATATATTATATATAACATATAATAATAGACTTATATAAGTACTTAAGTACTGAAGAAATATGAAACCCCCCGTAAAAAAAATTAATATTTTTCGGGAATTCTCAGACTTTTTTTGTTTTAAGAAAAGGAATATTTACTTAATTGTTGTACATTTCAATTTGTATTAGGGATTCTGCGTAGACATACAAGTGTGAATCATTAACTACATCGACACATACGGTCATATATGTATTATTATTATGTATTACAAATTAGAATAAAATTACAAACGAAGGAGGATTTTAAATGCGAGATCTAAAAACATATCTTTCCGTAGCACCGGTAGTAAGTACTCTATGGTTTGTTTCTTTAGCAGGTTTATTGATAGAGATTAATCGTTTATTTCCGGATGCGTTAATATTCCCCTTTTTTTCATTATAGTAAGTGAGGCAGGAAGGGGGTGAAGAAAATTAGAGCTACATTCAAATATCTGTGACTAATCCCTCCCCCTACTCTTTTTTTTTTTAATGAAAATAAATTAGATTTAGATAAAGAATAAAAACGGGTTCACCTCAGTGAAACAAAGAACTCGGGGTTCCAGGACCAAAATTAAATTAATAATAGATCGAGAAATAAAATGGAATAGCTGTGGCAACAATATCATACAAAATAATTCAATATAATTCAATGAAAAATTAAATATCGTACAGTGATTTTAAATTATAAATATAGAGTTAGAAATCATTATATTACTTATTATTACTATTCATTATATTACTTATTATTACTATATTGTAGATTGCAACAAAATCCTTCATAATTGGATTTCAATTTAGCAACTTCTATTTTTTTTCGTTTGTCTTCGCTTCGGATCAAAAATCGAAAAATATAAAAGTTTAGTCAATCAAAAAAACTATAAAAGTTTAGTCAATCAAAAAAACAAAGGAGGTTCATGGCCAGGGGTAAAGAAGCTCGAGTAACAATTTTTTTGGAATGTACCAATTGTGTTCGAAACCGCATTAAAAAGGAATCAATGGGCATTTCCCGATATATTACTCAAAAAAATCGACATAATACGCCTAGTCGATTGGAATTGAGAAAATTCTGTCCCTCTTGTTACAAACATACGATTCACGTAGAGATAAAGAAATAGATCGAACCAAGCGCTCGCGCTTTCGCCTTGCCTTCCAAGGAAGACGAAAAATCGACATATTATAATTATATATAACAAAAATTATATATAACAAATTCTATATTTTTTAAATTTTAAATATAAAATAAATAAAACAAAGCAATCCTTTTTTTTAATTCAAAATCATTTCTGATCCGATCAAAAAAGAATTAGTATTTTCAGAACAAGGAATAAAAAAACCATGGATAAATCCAAGCGGCTCTTTCTTAAATCCAAGCGGCTCTTTCTTAAATCCAAGCGATCTTTTCGTAGGCGTTTGCCCCCGATACAATCGGGGGATCGAATTGATTATAGAAACATGAGTTTAATTAGTCGATTTATTAGTGAACAAGGAAAGATATTATCTAGGCGGGTGAATAGATTGACCTTAAAACAACAACGATTAATTACTATTGCTATAAAACAAGCTCGTATTTTATCTTTGTTACCTTTTCTTAATAATGAGAAACAATTTGAAAGAAGGGAGTCGACTCCTATAACTACGAGTCTTAAAATTAAAAATAAATAAACTAGGCTTGCTCTTCAATTGAATCAAAAGAAAACTTCAATCCGAGCGAATTGACGTCTTATTTGAAAATTAAGATTTTATTGTTGTATCCTAAGAAAAAAAGTAAGAAAAAAATATAAAGAATAAATCTTTTTTTATTTAATTTTATTGAACGTGTTTGTTCATTGTGACGGCTTTATCATATTATATCCTATTTTATCATACTAATTTCTACTCTACCTTCCCGAATTCACTTTCCAAGGAACTTCATTAAAAATGACAATGGATTTCTTCCAATCTACTTAATTATCTTATTTTAAGATCTCATTGGAAATCATATAAATACAATTCCTATTTAATATAGCTATTTGTGCAAGTATTTTACGGTTAAGGAGCAACTGCTCCTTGTACACATTGTGTATTAATGTACTATAACAATAGTATAGTTTATTGGATCGGATTACTGCATTTATCCGAGTAATCCACAAACGACGAAAATCTCTCTTTTGCCTACCTCTATCTTGATGAGCCGAAACCAAAGCTCTTTTTTTCTGTTGAGTAATAGTCCGAGAAAGTCTTGAACGAGCCCCTCGAAAACTTGATGCAAATAAACGCATTTTCGTTCTACGTCTTCGAGCTATATATCCTCGTTTAATTCTAGTCATTGAATAAATAAATGAAACTTTGATGAATAACTAATTGATTTCTTTTCTTTCAGTTATTTTCTTTACTTTTCCTAGTCTATTAATAACAAAACGGATTCTTCCAATATATAAAATAAAAACTCAAATGGCTTTTGCTACTATAACCTTCCCGACCACGATTTTTTATTTCTTTTTAGAGGCTTCTCGGCTCGAAATAAGAATAATAAATTGTATTGATACTGGGTATCAAAAAAGTAGTAAATAGAAATAGGTATAGTGGTTTCCATCGTTTCTATGGTTGCTTCTTAAACGGTGAGGCCCTCTCTATACACCGGAGCCCCTTCCCTCATTTCATTTAATCAATGGTATTGTTAACTTGTACAGTTCACACTTTTGTGGCTCTACCCATCGTTATCCAGTAATAGGTCTTTCACAACGAGACTTACCTATAACAGTAACGGTATTTTATTTAATTATGAAGATTTGCTGAGTAGCTGACCTTGTTAGTCCGTTCTTGCAGGAGTCAAGAGTTAAGGGCATAATCTTTCTCCTTTTTAAATAGGATTTCCCTGCTTAATGAATACCATTTGCTACTAATGGGGAATTCTTTCTCATTTTAAATTAAAAACGTAATTGATTGGATTTGTACTAATTTCAACCATAAATTAATTTGATACCACAATCGAAGGATATGATATATCTTTTTTAGATATTTTAATTTTTCATATAGTGAATGGTCTTCTTCTATCCTATTCACTGTTACTGATCACTTATACTGGATCAATTGTTTTCTTTTCGCTAGTCCATTGCATTGATCTGACCGAGTCGCACATACACCCTAGTACATGTTCCTCGTCGCTGAGGACATCCTCCAAGAGCGGGGGATTTCGTGACATTTTTGATTGGCTGTCGTGTGTTTCTAATAAGTTGTTTAATAGTTGGCATGTTGAATCAGATACATAATGGGATGGTTTAGATCGATCCTAACCGGATAATTATGAATTATTTTTTATTAATGTATTGATAGAATATTTAGAATAGTGTATTAAACCTGGTACGAAGATAAAATATAAAATTTCATACTTGCGTGAAATCCTCTTATTTTTTATTCAACCGCTACAAGATCAACAAGTCCGTGAGCTTGGGCTTCTGTTGCTGACAGAAAAACATCTCTTTCCATGTCTTCGGAAACAACCCATAAAGGTTTGCCCGTTCTTTGTACATAAACCTTTGTGAGGGTTTCGCGTAGCTTCAGTAGTTCTCCCGTTTCCAGGATAAATTCTTCCGTCCGTGACTCATAAAAAGAAGTAGAAGGTTGATGGATCATTACCCTGATGAAATAACATATGAAATAACATAATAAATTATTATTATATCTTGCTTGATGAAAGGCAAAAATAAAAATATTATAAATATAATAAAAATAAAAAGATAGAATTGAATAACCGTACAAGCATCTTTACAAGCATCTTTTGCACATAGCATACGGCTCCTACAATGGAATTCACTTTATATACATATACCTTTTTTATTTTACATTGAAGAAATATACGAAGAAATATACAATAAATTAGAGGCTTTATCATATTCACATAGGTAAATGATCCAATAACCACCTTTCTTTTTGTGGTAGTTAAAAAAATACTACGATGGTTCCGTTGCTTTATATATTAATTTTGTCTGTTATTTAGCAATCCCAAAGTTTCTTTTTTTTTTCAAATAAAAATAAATTTCGTATTCTTTCAGAATAATATATATATTTTTAAGAGTTTTTCGGTGTGAAAACTAAAAAGTTTGTCGCGCTAGAATGGTTCTCCTGATATATCAGATAAAATAGGAAATACCCCCTATCTCATACTACTCTTTCGATACAAAATTTAACAATTTTGGAAAAAAATTTCCTATCGAATTCTAAGTGCCATGCTATTATTACTTAATATTCATATTTCATATATCGCGAAGGCATAGTCTTGTCTTCTTTTTTCTCTCAAATCAAATAAAAAACTCATTGGCGCCAAGCGTGAGGGAATGCTAGACGTTTGGTTATTTCTCCTCCGACCAGAATAAAAGATCCCATTGAAGCGGCTAATCCCATGCATATTGTTTGTACGTCTGGTTGCACAAATTGCATAGTATCAAAAATACCTAATCCAGGTATTACCCACCCTCCGGGAGAGTTTATAAACAAATATAGATCTGGGGTATCGTCCTCTATACTGAGAAATATCATAAGACCAACAAGTTGATTCGAGATCTCGTCATCAACCTCTTGGCCTAAAAAAAGTAATCTTTCTCGATAAAGTCGGTTGAGTGAGATAAAATTGTATCCCTTTCGGAACCGTACATGCATCTTTTAAGGCATACGGCTCAATACAAATCGCTAAAAAAAAGAATCAATGTGTAGATTCGAGTTTTTTTCTTTATTATAAATAATAAAGAAAAAAATTCACTAAACTTAACTTATCGGACTAACTTTTCATTGATGTATTCTTTCATCGGAATTTAATCCAAATCACGATGTAATTTTCTTGTTCCTGAACGGTCTTCTTGAATTCTTTTAGGTTTATGCTCTACTCCGAGTAAAAATCTGATCATTTTTGATTTGCATATATAGGCCAAATGCCCGAATACTACGTCTTTTTGCTACGATTTTTAAATTTATTTATGTCTTCCGCCAAATAGTAAATATTTAATGCATTCATCATATTACTCAATTTATTAACAGTTTGAGATCACTTATATTTATTTCTATTTATATTATATTTAGAAATTATAAATTGAATATTAGATAAATAAATTATAATATAGAATATACTAGAATATGATATTTTAAGTAGAAATCATAGATATATTATCAATTGGTTTTTTCTAAACGGAGCCTGGATACTTCATTTTATTGTTTGAACCAAGGCAACCATAAATTATTCTAAAAAATTGTAATATTAATCTGTATAGCCCCTAAAAAATAGATTTTTCTTCTAATTTTCTTCATTGCATTTCACGCTCCAAATTTTTGATGATTCAATCAATCTTTCTTGGACGAAAGGGGGGATATCTCAATTGGGGGAAGAGAACGGGGAAATACCGTATAACCAAATATATCCGACAAGTCGCACTATACGTCAACCCACGATGCATCTTCGTCTCCAGGATTTCGAAAAGGTACTTGTGGAACACCAACAGGCATTAAATGAAACAAAAATAAAGTACTATATCTCACTTTAATATGAAAGCGTAAAAGTAGGTTTATTGTCTTAATAATATTTTCTCTTTTATCATATTTTATCCATAGATAAAAAAAAATAAGTTCATAAAAAAGGAAGACAGAATGAATAAAATGAATAAAGAAAATTTGTTTCAAATAGGTGTTTTTTATTTTGGATGATGAACAAACCTAGATATAGTTTCTCATATAAAATGCTATCAACACCCGACCATTGCGTATTGGTACTTATCGGGTGTAGAATAAATCTGCTTCTTTTTGTTTCTACGAACAAAATTGTTCCATTATTATTAAAAGACATTCTTACTAAAAGAATATAACAAATATTAATCCTTTCCCCGAGATAATCCACTAAAAAAATAAGTTCCATAGTATATTTTTTTTTTAAAGTGCAATAAAGTTAGATTTACAAAGCGTCTATTTCTTAATTAAAAAAGGGGGGTATTTCCATGGGTTTGCCTTGGTATCGTGTTCATACGGTCGTATTGAATGATCCCGGCCGTTTGATTTCTGTCCATATAATGCATACAGCTCTGGTTGCTGGTTGGGCTGGTTCGATGGCTCTATACGAATTAGCTGTTTTTGATCCCTCTGATCCTGTTCTTGATCCAATGTGGAGACAAGGTATGTTCGTTATACCCTTCATGACTCGTTTAGGAATAACCAATTCATGGGGTGGTTGGAGTATCACAGGGGGTACTCTAATGAACTCGGGTGTTTGGAGTTACGAAGGTGTGGCTAGTGCACATATTGTGTTTTCTGGCTTGTGCTTTTTAGCAGCTATCTGGCATTGGGTCTATTGGGATCTAGAAATTTTTTGTGATGAACGTACAGGAAAACCCTCTTTGGATTTGCCCAAGATCTTTGGAATTCATTTATTTCTCTCAGGGGTGGCTTGTTTTGGTTTTGGCGCATTTCATGTAACAGGATTGTATGGTCCCGGAATATGGGTATCTGATCCTTATGGACTAACGGGAAGGGTACAAGCTGTAAATCCAGCATGGGGTGTGGAAGGTTTTGATCCTTTTGTTTCGGGAGGAATAGCCTCTCATCATATTGCAGCAGGAACTTTAGGCATATTGGCGGGTCTATTCCATCTTAGTGTCCGTCCGCCCCAACGTTTATACAAAGGATTACGCATGGGAAATATTGAAACTGTCCTTTCCAGTAGTATCGCTGCTGTCTTTTTTGCAGCTTTTGTAGTTGCTGGAACTATGTGGTATGGTTCAGCAACTACCCCGATTGAATTATTTGGTCCCACTCGTTATCAATGGGATCAAGGATACTTCCAACAAGAAATATATCGAAGAGTTAGTACTGGGCTAGCAGAAAATCAAAGTTTATCTGAAGCTTGGTCTAAAATTCCTGAAAAATTAGCTTTTTATGATTACATCGGCAATAATCCGGCAAAAGGGGGATTATTCAGAGCGGGTTCAATGGACAGCGGGGATGGAATAGCTGTCGGTTGGTTAGGACACCCTATCTTTAGAGATAAAGAAGGGCGTGAACTTTTTGTACGTCGTATGCCTACTTTTTTTGAAACATTTCCTGTTGTTTTGTTAGACGGAGACGGAATTGTTAGAGCCGATGTTCCTTTTAGAAGGGCAGAATCGAAATATAGTGTCGAACAAGTAGGTGTAACTGTTGAGTTCTATGGCGGTGAACTCAATGGAGTCAGTTATAGTGATCCTGCTACTGTGAAAAAATATGCTAGACGTGCTCAATTGGGTGAAATTTTTGAATTAGATCGTGCTACCTTGAAATCCGATGGTGTTTTTCGTAGCAGTCCGAGGGGTTGGTTTACTTTTGGACATGCTTCATTTGCTCTGCTCTTCTTCTTCGGACACATTTGGCATGGTGCTAGAACCTTGTTCAGGGATGTTTTTGCTGGTATTGACCCAGATTTGGATGCTCAAGTGGAATTTGGAGCATTCCAAAAACTTGGGGATCCAACTACAAGAAGACAAGTAATCTGATACAATATATATTTTGTTTTTTTTGTGATTTGATATAGGATACCGGATAAATCTTACGTTGAATTGACGTTTTTTCTTTAACTCTTGTCTTGCTCTTTCTTTATCCAGGAGACGCTCTCAAATAAACAGGTATGGAAGCTATAATTGTAAACCACGATCGAATCTATGGAAGCTTTGGTTTATACATTCCTTTTAGTCTCAACTCTAGGAATAATCTTTTTCGCTATCTTTTTTCGAGAACCGCCTAAAGTTCCAACTAAAAAGACGAAATGATTTTTAAGTATTTCAATTTTAAGTAATGAGACTTCCAATATTGAAAGTCTCATTACTTCAACTAGTCTCCGTGTTCCTCGAATGGATCTCGTAGTTGTTGAGAGGGTTGCCCAAACGCAGTATATAAGGCATACCCAGTAAAACTTAGAAGTAAACCAGATATAAAGATGGCAACTAGGGTTGCTGTTTCCATTATTATATAGTTTCAAGACCCCAATGGATCTATGCTAAGATCATTTATTTACAACGGAAAGGTATACAAAGTCAACAGATCTCAATGAATATAAAATAGGATTTATGGCTACACAAACCGTTGAGGGTAGTTCTAGATCTGGTTCAAGACGAACCACTGTAGGGGATTTATTGAAACCGTTGAATTCAGAATATGGTAAAGTAGTTCCTGGGTGGGGAACTACTCCTTTGATGGGTATTGCAATGGCTCTATTTGCTATATTCCTATCTATTATTTTGGAGATTTATAATTCTTCTATTTTACTGGATGGAATTTTAATGAATTAGATTCACAAGAACTATTAACTGTCTTTTCAAGACAACATGAAGCACGTGGATCTCTAATTTATATCCCATTATGTTAGTTCGACCGTGAAATTTCTTTGTTTCTGTATTTCCGGAACATGAGTGTGTGACTTGTTATAATTGATCCTATGGATAGTACAGCGAATAAGTCTGTCATCTTGCTAGAGGTGGTTTTTTTTCGTCGGATATTCTCATTCTATGCTCGTATCTGAAGCACGGAATATATAAAATAGATAAAAAAAACTATGATTCATACTTAATATTCAGACCTCGTGGCCGGACTTTAAATTTTTTTTTTTCAAAGAGTTAGATTTATAAGTTATTTTCTAAATTAAAAGATTTTTTTCTTTCAAACTCTCGTTTATGCTTATTTTGATCAAAGTCCAAAGGTCTCTTTGGTTTTTTAGTAATTCTGTTTGTTTATTGAATAAGTGATGATCCAACGGTTCTTACTCAAGGAATTTTTGGACTTAGTTAGACCGGATTTTATTGTGACTCATCGTGGTTCTAATATGAATCTGAGGTTTTAATCGATTCATAGGCTTTAACATTTAACAAGAGAATTCCTATCAATAATAAAGAAAACAGTCGTAAAGTATCATTACACAAAAATAACAATAAAGAAAAAAATAAAATAGGTAATATAGAAGATTCAAGAGGCCTGATCACCATATAGAAGAATGAGCCGACTTGATATTTTGGCATTATAACCACAATAAAGAACTTTCAGATTTTTATTCTTTCGTATCGGTATAAAAGAGTGAATCGTACAATTAGTCAGTTTAGAACACATATCTGATAGAACTTGTATTTTGGTCGTTCGGTTTGAGCCGTACGAGATGAAATTCTCATATACGGTTCTCAGAGGGGAGTACCTTGGTTTACCTATCTCAATAAAATCTATGATTGGTTCGAAGAACGTCTTGAGATTCAGGCAATTGCTGATGATATAACTAGTAAATATGTTCCTCCTCATGTCAACATATTTTATTGTCTAGGAGGAATTACGCTTACTTGTTTTTTAGTACAAGTAGCTACAGGGTTTGCTATGACTTTTTATTATCGTCCGACAGTTACAGATGCTTTTGCTTCTGTTCAATATATAATGACTGAAGCTAACTTTGGTTGGTTAATCCGATCAGTTCATCGATGGTCGGCAAGTATGATGGTACTAATGATGATTCTACACATATTTCGGGTATATCTCACTGGTGGCTTTAAAAAACCTCGCGAATTGACTTGGGTTACAGGTGTGGTTTTGGCTGTATTGACCGCATCTTTTGGTGTAACTGGTTATTCCTTACCTCGGGACCAAATTGGTTATTGGGCAGTAAAAATTGTAACAGGTGTGCCAGAAGCTATTCCTGTAATAGGATTGCCCCTGGTAGAGTTATTGCGCGGAAGTGCTAGTGTAGGACAATCCACTTTGACTCGTTTTTATAGTTTACACACTTTTGTATTACCTCTTCTGACTGCCGTATTTATGTTAATGCACTTCCTAATGATACGAAAGCAAGGTATTTCTGGCCCTTTATAGAGAGTATAGCTAATAGTTATTTGTAATCAATCGTTTCTACTTGGGGTCGGGAAAATAGTTTTTCATTGCTACAAATATGGATTATTGAAAAGAATAAGACATGGATTTGTATATTTCTCTTCAACTCTACAAAAAAAAAGAGTGTATTTTTTATTTAACACTCTATAGTTGAAGTGAATTATCCGAAGATAAAATGGATTATGGGAGTGTGTGACTTGAACTATTGATTAAGCTGTGCAGAATATATATTCTTAATCTGCCACATTTGAATTCACAACGAAAAATGTGTCTTTGTTCCAACCACCGTGAAAACCCAATACAAAGTAAAAGGATAGGCTGGTTCGGTTGAAGAGAATCTTCTTTTTCTATGATCATACTTCGTGTATGAACAGGCTCCGTAAAATCCAGTAGAAAGATAGAAAGAATAAGTGATGTGGCATAATTTTTATTATGTTTTATATATTTAACTTACTTAATAGTATATAAATGTATTCATTTCCTCTGCATTGACTTGATTTATTATACTACCGGAGTGAAAAAAGGGGGATCTAAAGAAAAACAGGGGCTAAATTCTATTAGTAACAAGTAAATCTTTTGTATATTAAAGGGGCTTCCCTTTTTTATTTTTTGGGGATAAAGTATAATTGCAAGATCTGAGACAACCCATAAAGCACTTGATCAAAATCAACTTTGTACGCTTACTTGGGTATTGAGCATTTATCTGTAAGAACTCGAGTCTTT